TTTTGGTTCTCCCCGAAAACGGCCTTCTTTTTTTGAACCCATTTTTAAGAAACTCGAAAAAAAAATTGGAAAATTAAAAAAGAAATATTTTCTATTTCTAAGATTTTTAAAAGAAAGAACAAAATTCTTTATAAGAGTTTCAAAAGAAACAAAAAAATGGATTATCAAAAGCGCTCTATTTATAAAAAAAATAAACAAAGAACTTTCAAAAGTTAATCCAATTCGATTATTTAGATCGAGAGAAGTAGATGAATCGAAAGAAACTAAAAAAGAAAAAGATTCTATAATCAATAATCAGATAATTCATGAATCATTTAGTCAAATTCGATCTACGAATTGGACAAATTATTCACTAACAGAAAAAAAAATGAAAGATCTAACTGATAGAACAAGCACAATCCGAACTCAAATAGAAAGAATTAAAAAAGAGAAAAAAAAAGCAACTCCAGTAAAAAATATTAGTCCTAACAAAAGAAGTTATAATGTTAAAAAATTAGAATCACCAAAAAATATTTGGCAAATATTAAAAAGAAGAAATGTTCGATTAATCCGTAAATTACATTATTTTATAAAATTTTTCATTGAAAAGATATACATAGATATTTTTCTATTTATCATTAATATTCCCAGAATCAATACCCAACTTTTTATTGAATCAACAAAAAAAATTATTGATAAATACATTTACAATACTGAAATAAGTCACGAAAAAATTGATAAAACAAATAAAAAAAAAATTGACTTTATTTCCAATATAAAAAAGTCACTTTATAATATTAGTAATAAGAAAAATTCACAGATTTTTTGTGACTTATCCTCCTTGTCACAAGCATATGTATTTTACAAATTATCACAAACACAAATTATTAACTTGTATAAGTTAAGATCTGTTCTGCAATATCACGGAACATCTTTTTTTCTTAAGACTGGAATAAAGAGTTTTTTTGGAACACAAGGCATATTTCATTCCAAATTAAATCATAAGAAACTTCGGAATTCTGGAATGAATCAATGGAAAAATTGGTTAAGAGGTCATTATCAATACAATTTATCTCAGATTAGATGGTCTAGATTAATACCACCAAAATGGCGAAATAGAGTCAAGCAACGTCGTACGGCTCAAAATAATAAGGATTTAACCAAACGGGATTCATATGAAAAAGGCCAATTAATGCATTACAACAAACAAACTGATTATGGAGTATATTCATTACCAAATCAAAAAGATAATTTTCAAAAATACTATAGATATGATCTTTTATCATATAAATCTATTAATTATGAAAATAAGAGGACCTCATATATTTATGGATCACCATTACAAGGAAATAAGAACCAAGAAATTTATTATAATTACAACACACATAAGCACCAATTATTTGATATGCTCGGAGGTACCCCTATCAATAATTATCTAGGAGAGGGTGATATTATATATATGGATCAAAATCTGGATAGAAAATATTTTGATTGGAAAATTCTCAATTTTTGTCTTAGAAAAAAAGTTGATATTGAAGCATGGATCGAGCTCGATACCAACAATAATAAAAATACTAAAACCACCATTAATAATTATCAAATAATTGAGAAAATTGATAAGATAGGTCTTTTTTATCTTACGATTCATCAAAATCAAGAAATCAACCCACCCAATAAAAAAAGATTTGTTTTTGATTGGATGGGAATGAATGAAGAAATACTAAATCGTCCCATATCGAATCTGGAATTTTGGTTCTTCCCAGAATTTGTGCTACTTTATAATGCCTATAAAATGAAACCATGGGCTATACCAAGCAAATTACTTCTTTTAAATTTAAATATAAATGAAAATCTTAGTGAAAATCAAAACATCAATGGAAAGCAACAAAAGGATCTTTTTATTCCATCGAATGAAAAAAAATCTTTTGCATTAAAGAATCGAAATCAAGAAGAAAAAGAACCCACAGGTCAAGGAAATCTTGAATCAGATGCACAAACCCAAAGAGATCTTGGACCCCTTCTTTCAAACCAACAAAAAGATATTGAAGAAGATTATCCTGGATCAGATATGAAAAAACGTAAAAAGAAAAAACAATACAAGAGCAACACGGAAGCAGAACTCAATTTCTTTCTGAAAAGGTATTTACTTTTTCAATTGAGATGGGATGATGCTTTGAATCAAAGAATGATCAATAATATTAAGGTATATTGTCTCCTGCTTAGACTGATAAATCCAAGAGAAATTGCTATATCCTCTATTCAAAGGAGAGAAATGAGTCTGGATATAATGCTGATTCAAAAGAATTTAACTCTTACAGAATTGATGAAAAGGGGGATATTGATTATCGAACCGCTTCGTCTGTCTGTAAAAAATGATGGACAATTTATTATATATCAAACCATAGGTATTTCATTGATTCATAAGAGTAAAGAAAAAATGAATCAAAGATACCGAGAAAAAAGATATCTTGATAAGAATCATTTTGATGAATCCATTCCAAAACACCAAACGATAACTCAA